CGTTCGAATTATTTTCTTATTTTATTAGTAGTCTTATAGTAGTCTTAGATTTTGCATTTTGATGAGCCTCGTTTTGAGGAATTCATGGAATAATGAATTAAGGAATAAAAAAGAATGTCTACCGCTTACAAGAAAAGATCTAATGATAGTCAACATGGGTCCTCACCACCCATCAATGCATGGTGTTCTTCGACTGATCGTTACTCTCGATGGTGAAGATGTTGTTGATTGTGAACCCATATTAGGCTATTTACACAGAGGGATGGAAAAAATCGCAGAAAACAGAACTATTATACAATACTTGCCTTATGTAACACGGTGGGATTATTTAGCTACTATGTTTACAGAAGCAATAACGGTAAATGCACCAGAATTTTTAGAGAATATTCAAATACCTCAAAGAGCCAGCTATATTCGGGTAATTATGTTAGAATTGAGCCGTATAGCTTCTCACTTGTTATGGCTTGGACCTTTTATGGCGGATCTAGGGGCACAGACTCCTTTTTTCTACATTTTTAGAGAGAGAGAATTGATATATGATCTATTTGAAGCTGCTACAGGTATGCGAATGATGCATAATTACTTTCGCATTGGAGGAGTAGCTGCTGATCTACCTTATGGGTGGATGGATAAATGTTTAGATTTCTGTGATTATTTTTTACGAGGGGTTGTTGAATATCAACAACTTATTACACGGAATCCCATTTTTTTAGAACGAGTTGAAGGAGTAGGTTTTATTAGTGGGGAAGAGGCTGTAAATTGGGGCTTATCGGGACCAATGTTACGAGCTTCTGGAATACAATGGGATCTTCGTAAAATTGATCCTTATGAGTCTTACAATCAATTCGATTGGAAAGTACAATGGCAAAAAGAAGGAGATTCATTAGCTCGCTATTTAGTACGAATTGGTGAAATGAAGGAATCCATCAAAATTATTCAACAGGCTGTAGAGAAAATTCCTGGAGGTCCTTATGAAAATTTAGAAGCGCGACGCTTTAAGAAAGCAAAGAATTCGGAATGGAATGATTTTGAATATAGATTTCTTGGTAAAAAACCTTCCCCTAATTTTGAATTATCAAAGCAAGAGCTTTATGTAAGAGTAGAAGCTCCAAAAGGTGAATTAGGAATTTATCTGGTAGGAGATGACAGTCTTTTCCCTTGGAGATGGAAAATTCGTCCACCTGGTTTTATTAATTTGCAAATTCTTCCTCAGCTAGTTAAAAAAATGAAATTGGCTGATATCATGACGATATTAGGTAGTATAGATATCATTATGGGGGAAGTTGATCGTTGAAATGATAATAGATAGGGTAGAGGTAGAAACTATCAATTCTTTTTCGAAATTGGAATTATTAAAAGAAGTCTATGGACTGATATGGATTCTACCTATTTTGACCCTCCTACTGGGAATCACAATAGAAGTACTCGTAATTGTGTGGTTAGAAAGAGAAATATCCGCATCGATACAACAACGTATTGGTCCTGAATATGCTGGTCCCCTGGGACTGCTTCAAGCTATAGCAGATGGAACTAAGCTGATTTTTAAAGAGGATATCCTTCCATCCCGAGGAGAGATTCCTTTATTTAGCATTGGACCCTCTATAGCAGTCATATCTGTTTTATTAAGTTTTTTAGTTATCCCTTTTGGATATCATTTTGTTTTAGCTGATCTTAGTATTGGTGTTTTTTTATGGATTGCCATTTCAAGTATTGCTCCTATTGGTCTTCTTATGGCAGGATATAGCTCAAATAATAAATATTCTTTTTCAGGCGGTCTACGAGCAGCTGCTCAATCTATTAGTTATGAAATACCATTAACTTTTTGTGTGCTAGCAATATCTCTACGTGTGATTCGTTAAAAAAGGAACTTTTCCTCTAAAATCCATTGAATACTTATCTTCCTTTTCTTATTCTGGATTCAGGTCGGCAAGTTAAACTAGATAGCTACATGAGTGAAACAAAACAGCTTATTAATTTGTAGTAAAAATAAAAAATCTCATTTCCTACGTACAAGAAAAAAGTTGAAGTAAACATAAGCAGTGTAAACTCTTTACCCCAAGATTGAGATTGTTTGATTAGTCCTCATATCTTGAAGCGGGCAAGAATAAAGGATTCGCGATATGGAATTCCATTACTAGAATATTTTTAGTTATTACTAGAACTTATAACCATATAAAAGAATCCATAAAAAGTTAGTGAGGGATTAGGAACACTAAAGTACATAAAGGATTAGTAATGAGAGAATCTAAATCATTAGACATTTCTCCTCATAAAAGGAATCATAATAAGGACTTGAAATAGGTGGAAATGATCAAGTAGTACTTTCTTCGGATTCCGATTCAGAGTATATTCCCATTCACTTGTTAAGAAAATAGCTATCAAGAACGAATTAACCCTTTATTTATTTTTTAAATATCCCCCTCCCCGGGAAAGAAGAATAGGACAAAAGATATGTAATGCAATACAAAAAAGGATCTTTATTTATTCTTTCTTTTATCTAAATTTATACAGAATTCAATTCCTCATGAACTAACATCCAATTCTTTTCATTTATTAATTGCTATAACGAGTGTTTTATTCCAATATTAAGTTATTACTGAACAAGAAAAAACTGTAATTTTATTATATAAAGGATGAGATCAATTCGGAAGCGCTTTTTTATTATTTTAGCAGACAGAATTGCTTTGGTTTAATTTAGGACTTTCCAATCAATTTTATCTTACCTAATTCTATCTACGCCCGGGGGATAAGACCGAAAAGAAATAATCCTTTTTTCTGATCATAGAGGAGCCGTATGAAGCTAAGGTTTCATGTACGGTTTTGGAATAGCGGTGGAAACTGTGATGTTGTCATCGACTATGATTATCTAACAGTTCAAGTACGGTTGATATAGTTGAAGCACAGTCAAAATATGGTTTTTTTGGATGGAATCTTTGGCGTCAGCCTATAGGTTTTCTAGTTTTTCTAATTTCTTCTTTGGCAGAATGTGAAAGATTACCCTTTGATTTACCAGAAGCGGAGGAAGAATTAGTAGCGGGTTATCAAACCGAATATTCCGGTATTAAATATGGTTTATTTTATCTTGCTTCTTACCTAAATTTATTAGTTTCCTCCTTATTTGTAACTGTTCTCTACTTAGGCGGGTGGAATTTTTCTATTCCCTATATATCCTTTTGGGGATTTTTCCAAATGAATAAAATTGTGGGAATTTTGGAAATGATAATGGGTATCTTTATTACATTAACTAAAGCTTTTCTATTTCTCTTCATTTCTATCACAATAAGATGGACTTTACCCCGGATGAGAATGGATCAGTTATTAAATCTTGGATGGAAATTTCTTTTACCTATTTCTCTGGGCAATCTCTTATTAACAACTTCTTTCCAACTAGTTTCACTATAAATAAGATAATACAATAACAGTAAGAACATCTTCAACACAAAAGTTCTCTCAAACAAGAGAAAGAAACATACCTTTTTCATAGATATTTAGAATATGTTCCCTATGATAACTGGGTTCATTAGTTATGGTCAACAAACAATACGCGCCGCAAGATACATTGGTCAAGGTTTCATAATTACCTTATCCCACACAAATCGTTTACCTATAACGATTCACTACCCTTATGAAAAATCAATTACATCAGAGCGTTTCCGTGGACGAATACACTTTGAATTTGATAAATGTATTGCTTGTGAAGTATGTGTTCGTGTATGTCCGATAGATCTACCCCTTGTGGATTGGAGATTTGAAAAGGATATTAAAAAGAAACAATTGCTTAATTATAGTATTGATTTCGGAGTTTGTATATTTTGTGGTAACTGTGTTGAATATTGTCCGACAAACTGTTTATCAATGACGGAAGAATATGAACTTTCTACTTATGATCGTCATGAATTGAATTACAATCAAATTGCTTTGAGTCGGTTACCAGTCTCCATAATGGGAGATTACACAATTCAAACAATTAGGAATTCGTCTCAAAGTGAAATAGACGAAGAAAAATCTTGGAATTCAAGAACAATTACTGATTACTAGGTACTAGTTTTGTTAGAAAAATCCAATAATTTTTTACTAACTAGAAAGAAAAATGAATAACTACTGCTTATTACAAATTATTCATGATTTAAAATAAAATGAGAGTAGATTTTCGTGATGTGATTTCTAACTATACAATTTATATATATATATCTTAATCCCTTTTTCTTTCCTTGAATCTTTTAGTTTTAGTCAGTTCATGAAAAATTTTATACTATTAATTTCTTCTTATCCATAATGGATTTACCTGGACCAATACATGAGATTCTTGTTCTATTTGGGGGATTTGTTCTTCTACTAGGGGGTCTAGGGGTAGTATTACTTACCAACCCAATTTATTCCGCCTTTTCGCTGGGATTAGTTCTTGTTTGTATATCCTTATTCTATTTTTTATTGAATTCCTACTTTGTAGCTGTCGCACAACTTCTTATTTATGTGGGAGCCATAAATGTCTTGATCATATTTGCTGTAATGTTTGTAAATGGCTCAGAGTGGTCTAAAAATAAGAATTATTGGACTATTGGAGATGGGTTTACTTCACTCGTTTGTATAGCTATTCCTTTTTCACTAATGACTACTATCCCAGATACGTCGTGGTATGGAATTCTTTGGACTACAAGATCAAACCAAATAGTAGAACAGGGTCTCATAAATAACGTTCAACAAATTGGGATTCATTTAGCAACTGATTTTTATCTTCCGTTTGAACTCATTTCCCTAATTCTTCTAGTTTCTTTAATAGGTGCAATTACTATGGCTAGACAATAATAAATTCTTAGAATTTCTAATCTAAAAAAATAACTAAAGAATAACAATTTTTATTTAGTAAAACTCATCTACTGTCAACACAACAAATACTTTCTTTTCTCTTTTGTTGCGTAATTGTTCTATTCTAATTAATTGAATCGGTTCAATTCTTGTCCTCATATTGAAATGAATCGAGATTGATAAGGAGTTAGTTAATGATGTTTGAGCATGTACTTTTTTTGAGTGTCTATTTATTTTCGATTGGTATCTATGGATTGATCACAAGCCGAAACATGGTTAGAGCTCTAATATGTCTTGAACTTATACTGAATTCAATTAATCTAAATCTCGTAACATTTTCTGATCTATTTGATAGTCGCCAATTAAAAGGAGACATTTTCGCAATTTTTGTTATAGCCCTTGCGGCTGCTGAAGCAGCTATTGGACTATCCATTCTTTCTTCCATCCATCGTAACAGGAAATCAACTCGTATCAATCAATCGAATTTTTTGAATAATTAGACATAGAATCCTCTAAACAAAGGCGCATATATATATAATAATATGGAACATTAAGATTAATAAAATTCTAGTCTTCTTTTCTTATTTTGAATTCTAGTCTTCTTTTCTCATTTTTATTAGAGAATACCCTTTTTGAAGTAGGTTATTTCTGAATATTCTTTTTTACTTATCGAATTTTGCATTTTTGTAATTCATTGATATTGCAATATTCAAATTGCAATAATTTATATTGGAAAGATAATAGCCAATTTATTGGCTAATTCAAATTAGTATGTAGAATTCGTATAATTATCACTGTTGAAGCCTTAAATTCAAGTCTCTTGGATCTTTTCACGCTTTCTCACAAACAGATTAAGAAATATATTGCATTATTTGTTAAAGTTTGGATAAACCATTGCTTCGTCTGGTGTCTACAATACATCTAACTTATATAGTACTAATTTCATTTTTACCAGATCGAAAATTTTTATAAAGGAAAATTTCTAGATCCAATGTCACATTCTGTAAAAATTTATGATACATGTATAGGATGCACTCAATGCGTACGAGCTTGTCCAACAGATGTTTTAGAAATGATACCTTGGGATGGATGTAAAGCCAAGCAAATCGCTTCTGCGCCGAGAACCGAAGATTGTGTGGGTTGTAAGAGATGCGAATCCGCCTGCCCAACAGATTTTTTAAGTGTCCGCGTTTATTTGGGTCCTGAAACAACCCGCAGCATGGCTCTATCTTATTGATACGTTACAAAAAACTCCACTTGAATCGTCTGATTCCTCTTTACCGAAGAAGCCTGTGCTCAAAATAATCGAGCATGGGCTTTTCTGGTCAAAACGTATCTTGTCTTTATTACTTTATCATGAGTTATTTTCCTTGGTTAACAATACTTGTTGTTTTACCGATATTTGCAGGTTCATTAATTTTCTTTTTACCCCATAAAGGAAACAAAATCGTTAGGTGGTATACTATATCTATTTGTTTATTAGAATTCCTTCTAATGACTTATGCATTCTGTTATCATTTCCAATTAGAGGATCCGTTAATGCAATTAAAGGAGGATTATAAATGGATAGATGTTTTTGATTTCCACTGGAGATTGGGAATCGATGGACTTTCATTAGGATCCATTTTATTGACAGGATTTATCACTACTTTAGCTACTTTAGCGGCTTGGCCAGTTACCCGGAATTCGCGATTATTCTATTTCCTGATGCTAGCAATGTATAGCGGTCAAATAGGATTATTTTCTTCACGAGACCTTTTACTTTTTTTTATCATGTGGGAGTTAGAATTAATTCCTGTTTACTTACTTTTATCCATGTGGGGGGGAAAGAGACGTCTATATTCAGCTACCAAGTTTATTTTGTATACTGCGGGCGGTTCCATTTTTTTCTTAATCGGAGTTCTAGGTATGGGCTTATATGGTTCGAACGAACCAAGATTAGATTTGGAAAGATTGATTAATCAATCATACCCTGCTACATTGGAAATACTACTTTATTTTGGCTTCCTTATTGCTTATGCTGTCAAATTGCCGATTATACCTCTACATACGTGGTTACCAGATACCCATGGAGAAGCACATTACAGTACATGTATGCTTTTAGCGGGAATCCTATTAAAGATGGGAGCATATGGATTGATTCGGATCAATATGGAATTGTTACCTCATGCTCATTATCTATTTTCCCCCTGGTTGGTAATAATAGGAGCGGTGCAAATAATCTATGCAGCTTCAACTTCTCTTGGTCAACGAAATTTCAAAAAAAGAATAGCCTACTCCTCCGTATCTCACATGGGTTTCATAATTATAGGAATTGGTTCCATAACCAACATTGGACTAAATGGAGCTATTTTACAAATATTATCCCATGGATTTATCGGTGCTACACTATTTTTCTTGGCGGGAACGGCTTGTGATAGAATGCGTCTTGTTTATCTCGAAGAACTAGGGGGGATATCTATACCAATGCCAAAAATGTTTACTATGTTTAGTAGCTTTTCAATGGCTTCTCTTGCCTTACCAGGAATGAGCGGTTTTGTTGCAGAATTAGTAGTATTTTTTGGACTAATTACTAGTCCGAAATTTATGTTAATGCCAAAAATGCTAATTACTTTTGTAATGGCAATAGGAATGATATTAACTCCTATTTATTTATTATCTATGTTACGCCAGATGTTCTATGGATACAAGTTATTTCATGTTCCAAACGCGAATTTTTCGGATTCTGGACCACGAGAACTCTTTCTTTTAATCTGTATCTTTTTACCAGTAATAGGAATCGGTATCTATCCAGATTTTGTTCTCTCGCTATCCGTTGACAGGGTAGAGGCTCTCTTATCCAATTATTATCCTAAATAGGATTTTCTTTTTTTAACTAGTCCGCTCTATATTTCATAATGGAAAAACCAAAAAATTCCGAAAAAAGTAAAAAAGTCTAATTAGATCTATTTCTAATTTTTGGGAACCCCTTTGAAAAGACGTTCAAAGGGGTTCTCAAATCAAACAAAAATGGTAAAAAAGCTCCACATTTTATCAATTTTATGTTATGTAATCATTTAGATGGTAATGTAAATGAACCATAACTATGTAAACCTATTCCTAAAAGATTGATACCAAAATAGCAGATCCAAATTATAAGAAATCCTATCGAAGCTACAAATGCGGAATTGGCACCTTTCCAATTTGGATTTGTTCTACTATGTAAATAAATTGCAAATATGGTCCAGGTAATAAATGCCCAAGTTTCCTTAGGATCCCAATTCCAATAGGATCCCCACGCCTCATTAGCCCATACTGCTCCACAAAGAATACCTATGGTTAAAAGTGTAAATCCTAGACTAATAACACGATAACTCCAAGAATCCAAACGCTCAGTTAATTGATATTTGTAATAATTTGGAAATGAGGGAAAAGAGGTATTTTTTAAGGCACTTCTTTTTGCATAGAAATATTCAATCTCACTAAATAAAAATGTTTTAAGTAAGTTTTTATTTTTCTTTTTAGAAAAAAAATAGAAATTCTTTCGAAATCTAATGATTAGAAGAGCTGCGGATAATAAAGATCCGCACAAAAGAGTTGCATAGCTTAGTAACATCATACTGACATGCATCATTAACCACTGAGATTGGAGAGCGGGTACTAGTATTGTAGATTGATGCATTTCAGTTAAAAGACCTGACGTGGCAAAGCCTTGCGTTAAAATAGTACTTGGCGTAGTTATTGTGCTTAAATCATTTTTCGAGTTCTGTATCTTAGGAATAGTATGAAGAATATACAGAGCCCATGAAAGGAAGATCAATGACTCATATAAATTACTTAATGGAAAATGTCCCGAAGAAACCCAACGAGAAACTAAGAATCCTGTTATAGAGAAAAAAGTAGCTATCATTCCTTTTTCTGACGAATCACGTAATCCCCTAAGTTCACGAACTAATAAGGTTATCAAATGAATCATAATCACAATCGAAAAGGTTGAGAAAGAGATATGAGTTAGTATATGTTCTAAAGTTGCAAATAGCATAAGAGAAGGTCCCATTACAAAATTGGAAATTTCGAATTGAATCCATTTTCTAATCTATTGTATTCTTTTTCGAGAATGCCGCCACTCGGACTCGAACCGAGATGCTTGAGCACTGCTTCCTAAGAGCAGCGTGTCTACCAATTTCACCATGGCGGCTAACTTGAAATATGAAATACTAATTAACTTAAAAGAATAATAGTTATTTTCTCGCGAATCGTCGAGATTGGGAGCGTCCATAGAATTTAGGAAAATTAGAATTTCATCATTAAATACAAAGATTTTTTTATTTGGAAAAAGTTTCTAGAATCAAAGCCTTTACACTCTTATTAATATGATTTACCAGTACTAAACCAATTTATTTGTGAATTTTGGATAAGATAGGTAGAAATTGTAAATCCTATTGCAGGAATACTCTACTTTTGATAATAGAATCCTCCCTTTTTTTTTAGGAGGATTCTATTATCAAAAGTTCTTTGATCTTTGATAGGAAAAGAATACTGAGGACACAATATAGCAAAAACTTTTGTTCTATATAACAGAATAACGGAGGGATTAGTTCTAAGAATATTGTACCCAGGAATTCGACACATAAAAGTACATTCATTAATGAATCCAAATTATTAATTCATATTAAATAATTGGAATTTCTTTGAGATAGGTCAATTCAGATTATTCCAAAACCTAATTATTTGTTTGTTGCCCAGAAAAACCTTTTGGTTTTGGCTGCTCGTTGCCGCTCAAAAATGATCTTGATTTTGCTAAGGAATAACATTGTACTATGGAAAAATAAGTCTTTTTCTTCCAAATATTTTTACGAATACGCTTTTTTGACATCGAAGTACGTTTTTTTGGAACTGCCATTCAAAAGGGGAATTTGTTTTTTCTAGTTGTATGTGAAAGACATCTATTGCCGCAAATCAATCCTTCTTTCTGTTTTTTCTTAGTATTTATACTTAGATACTGAAAGATAATGAAATTCAAAATTATTTTTTACTTCATTTTGTCTAATGTGGATAACACAAGAGTTTTTAGCGTATTTTTCATATATATTTTATACTTTGTTTTAATAATATACAATATATACAAAGATATACTATATACAAAGATTTTCTATTTAAATCAATTTATATATCAAAATATATAAATCTAATATACTCCGGTATGAGGGATAAGCCCTCATATAATATGAGGAGATAAAGCGAAGGTCAAATTCAAATAGTTAATTAAGTTGAGAAGGTATCCAAGAATTGAATTCCAGTCAAAATAAAAAAAAAAATGAGTCTCTTAAACAAGACATTCTAAAACTTAGATAATTCTAGTTATAATGAAAATATAGTTGAAATTCAATCAATCAGTTACGAAACAAGAGAGGTATTTCATTTTAACAGAAGGAAATAAATACAAAAAAAGAATAGGAATAGAAAGTAAAATGATTCAATCTTTTTTTTGTATTTTAATAAATATTTTTTTTTATCGAATAACTAAATAACGAAATTCTTTTTTGGAAAAAATAATAATTCCAGTATTTTTTCTTATTCTTATTTTGTTTTTTTAATTCCTTCAGAAAGAGATAAGAATAGGTTTGGTGAATCGGAAACAATTTTATTTTAGAGAAAAAAAGAACTATAAATTTCAACTAAAAATTGCAATTTCTTTTCTTATGGAACATACATACCAATATGCCTGGGTAATCCCTCTTCTCCCACTTCCAGTTATTATGTCAATGGGGTTTGGACTTTTTCTTATTCCGACAGCAACAAAAAATCTTCGTCGCATATGGGCTTTTCCTAGTGTTTTATTCTTAAGTGTAGCTCTGGTATTCTCAGTTCACCTGTCTATTCAACAAATAAAAGGGAGTTCTATCTATCAATATCTATGGTCTTGGACCATCAATAATGATTTTTCCTTAGAATTTGGATACTTGATCGACCCCCTTACTTCTATTATGTTAATACTAATTACTACTGTAGGAATCTTGGTTCTTATTTATAGCGACGATTATATGTCTCACGATGAGGGATATTTGAGATTTTTCGTTTATATAAGTTTTTTTAATACTTCCATGTTGGGATTGGTTACTAGTTCCAATTTGATACAAATTTATTTTTTTTGGGAACTTGTGGGAATGTGTTCCTATTTATTGATAGGCTTTTGGTTTACACGACCAATTGCAGCGAGTGCTTGTCAAAAAGCTTTTGTAACTAATCGTGTAGGGGATTTTGGTCTGTTATTAGGAATTTTGGGTTTTTTTTGGATAACAGGTAGTTTAGAGTTTCGGGATTTGTTCAAAATAGCTAATAACTGGATTCCTAATAATGGGATTAATTCATTACTTACTACTTTGTGTGCTTTTTTATTATTTCTTGGTGCAGTTGCTAAATCTGCGCAATTCCCTCTTCACGTATGGTTGCCTGATGCTATGGAAGGACCCACTCCCATTTCGGCTCTTATACATGCAGCAACTATGGTTGCTGCGGGGATTTTTCTTATAGCTCGACTTCTTCCTCTTTTCAGATCCCTACCTTTTATAATGAGTTTCATTTCTTTAGTAGGTACAATAACACTTTTCTTAGGAGCAACTTTAGCTCTTGCTCAGAGAGATATTAAAAGAAGTTTAGCCTATTCTACAATGTCTCAATTGGGTTATATGATGTTAGCTCTAGGTATAGGTTCTTATCAAGCAGCTTTATTCCATTTGATCACTCATGCTTATTCGAAAGCTTTATTGTTCTTGGGATCCGGATCCGTTATTCATTCAATGGAACCTCTTGTTGGATATTCACCAGATAAAAGTCAGAATATGGTTCTTATGGGTGGTTTAAAAAAATATGTTCCTATTACAAGAACTACCTTTTTATGCGGTACACTTTCTCTTTGTGGTATTCCACCTCTTGCTTGCTTCTGGTCCAAAGATGAAATCCTTAGTAATAGTTGGTTGTATTCACCTTTTTTTGGAATAATAGCTTCTTTTACTGCAGGATTAACTGCATTTTATATGTTTCGAATATATTTACTTACTTTTGATGGGTATTTGCGTGTTCATTTTCAAAATTATAGTAGTACTAAAGAAGGTTCATTGTATTCACTATCCTTATGGGGAAAAAGCATACCCAAAGAAGTCAATAGAGATTTTGTTTTATCAACAATGAAGAGTGGCGTTTCTTTTTTTTCACAAAATATACCCCAAATTTCTGGTAATACAAGAAATAGGATGGGGTTCTTTAGTACTCCCCTTGGAGCTAAAAATACTTTTGTCTATCCTCGCGAAACGGGAAATACTATGCTATTTCCTCTTCTTATATTACTGCTTTTTACTTTGTTCATTGGATCCATAGGAATCCATTTTGATAATGGAGTAATAGATAATGGAACATCGGAGTTAACCATATTATCAAAGTGGTTAACCCCTTCAATAAGTTTTTTTCAGGAAAGTTCTAATTCTTCCATAAATTCATATGAATTTATCACTAATGCAATTTCTTCTGTAAGTTTAGCTATTTTTGGTCTATTCATAGCATATCTATGCTATGGATCCTCTTATTCTTTTTTTCAGAATTTGAATTTTAAAAATTCCCTTTTCCAGGGGAATCCCCAAAAGAACTTTTTGCATCAAGTAAAAAGAAAGGTATACAGCTGGTCATATAATCGCGGTTATATAGATGTTTTCTATACT